GTGCTTCGTTGGTTTATGTCTTTGAATCATAAGGATATTGGTTTTATGTACGTTTTGGTCAGGTTGTGGAGTGGTGTGATGGGGTTTGGGTTGAGTTTAGTTATTCGGTTAGAGTTAGGGTCTGGAGGTCAGTGGATGGGGGATGAGTACTTGTATAATTTAGTGGTCACCAGACATGGGGTTATAATGTTATTTTTCTTGGTTATACCTATGTTTATAGGCGGGTTTGGGAACTGACTGATGCCGGTTATGATGGGCTTGGAAGATATGGCATTGCCTCGATTGAATAATTTGAGGTTTTTAATGGTACCTAGAGCGTTGTTGATTTTTATGTCTTCTATGTTGATTAAAGGGGGTAGGGCTGGTTGGACTATGTATCCACCTCTGATGTTGGCAGATTATAGGTCAAGGGTTTCTGTAGATTTAATGATTTTGAGTCTTCATGTAGCAGGTTTATCATCTTTATTAGGTTCTATTAATATTGTTGTTACAGGGGTTGTGGGTAGAAAAAGTTCTGGCAGGGTTGAGCAGACACCTTTATTGGTGTGGGCTTTAATGATTACAGCTGTGTTGGTGTTGTTAACTATTCCGGTTTTGGCTGCTGCTTTAACAATGTTGTTGTTAGATCGTAACTTTAGTACTAGGTTCTTTGACCCATCTGGTGGGGGAAGTCCTTTGTTGTATCAACACCTATTTTGGTTTTTTGGTCATCCTGAGGTTTATATTTTAATTTTGCCCGGGTTTGGGATTATTTCTCATGTAGTATCTGAATTAGGTGGTAAGTTTGAGGTGTTTGGGTATTTAGGGATGGTTTATGCTATGGTAAGGATTGGTGGACTCGGGTGTTTGGTGTGGGCTCATCATATATTTACTGTGGGGTTGGATATCGATACTCGTGCTTATTTTACTGCTGCTTCTATAACTATTGCGGTGCCTACTGGTATTAAAATCTTTAGTTGGTTGGCTTCTATGTATGGTTTAGTTGTGGTAAGGAGTTCCATGGCTTTGTGGGTTTTAGGTTTTATTTTTATATTTGTTGTGGGGGGTTTGACTGGTGTAATTATTTCAAATTCTAGGTTAGATATTGTGTTTCACGATACTTACTATATTGTAGCCCATTTTCATTATGTATTAAGAATGGGGGTAGTGTTTTCAATAGTTGTGGGTTTAAATTACTGGATTCCTTTGGTGTTAGGGGTGAGTTTAAATGAGTTTTTACTTAAAGTTCACTTTTACCTAGTTTTTGTGGGTGTAAATTTAACATTCTTTCCTCAATTTGTTTTGGGAATAGTAGGGATGCCTCGTCGTTATGTTGATTATCCTGATAGAATGGAGTTTTGGAATAGTTTGTCAAGGGTAGGGTCTTTTATTAGTCTGGTAGGGGTCTTATTGTATGTTTGAGTTTTGTTTGAGGGGTTGTCTGAGAAACGTGTGGTGGTTAGAAGGTTACGCAGGGTTGTTGGTTTGGAGTGAAGTAAGGGAGTGTGTTTTGCATATCATGAAAATTTAGAGGGGGTAGTAGTGGGTAGACGTTAAAGTTATTTAGTATAGGAATGTACAGGCAATTTCCAATTGTCAGGTTGTGTAGCTAGTTGGTTATAGAAAAATTTGGTTTTTCGAGGAGTACCAATAGAGATCGGGTAGTTTATTAGAATGTTTTATTGTAAATAAAAGGGGTGGCTGATTAGTGGGGTTTGTGGGTAGTGTTAAATGTAAATTATTTATTTTAAAATAGATTGATAACAGTAACGGGTTTTCTACCTTTTGTATAAGGGGGTCAAGAGATAAATTTTAGGGTGGTACCCCAAATCATAAGATCTTCAGGAATTGTTTTGGGAGAAATTCCAGGGTTAGTTTTTGATGTAATGAGATGTTGTCGTTTATGATATATGTGGATACGGGTCCAGGTAAGCTGGGTATTTAAATTCTAGTACCTTTAAATTATATGTAATGGTTATAATATTAAATTGTTATTATAGCTTGAAAGGGTGTTTAATTTAAGGGATTAGGGTTTCTCTGTTCTCAGTATGTGGGGATGGGGTGTATTTGATTATTAGTATTGTGTGATTAAATGTTTAGTTGAAAGTGATTAATCTTATGAACTCTGTGCTCAAGCAAATGTTTATTAAAAACATTTCCCGTTAAGTGACGGGTAATCCCTGCCCAATGAAGGAATTTGAATGGCCGCAGTAAGTTGACTGTGCTAAGGTAGCATAATAAATAGGCTGTCAATTGCAGTCTGGTATGAAGGGGGTGATGACTTGAGTGGGGTGTTGGATTAAAAGGAAGTTGTTTATAAGTGAAAATGCTTATGAGTTTGAAAAGACGGAAAGACCCCGGAAGCTTTATAAGGGATAGCTTATTTTGTTGGGGCAATGGTTGAAACTTAAAATTTCAATTATCAGAGTTACTCCGGGGATAACAGGGTAATCGCCTTAAAGGGGTGGGTTACTACCTCGATGTTGGATCATCCTTGATTGAGTCTGTTCGACTTTTGGGGGTTACGTGATCTGAGTTTAGATCGGTGTGAGCCAGATCGGTTCTAATCTTATAGTGAGCCTTTGTAGTACGAAAGGGGGCGAGGGCTATAATAATTATATTGCCAGGGTGGCAGAAAATGTGTGTAATTTAGGTTTACAAGATGTGTCTGGTTGTGGGTAAGTTACTGGTTTTGTTGTGAGTGGTTATTAGAGGAATGGTGGAGGTTTTGGTGAGTGGGGTATGGATGTCCGTTTGAGTGGCAGGTTTAGTTGGTTTCAGGTATATCCTATTAATTGGGGGTTTTAGGGTTTATTGAGTAATTTTAAGGTTAGTTTATTTAGGTGGGGTTTTTATTTTGCTAGTATATGTTAGGGGTTCTGATTATATGTTGGTTGGTGTTGGGGGTGGTGGTTTCTTAGTATCTGTTGGTCTAACACTTGTTTTAGTGGTGGGTTTAATTGGTGGTTCTTGGGGTAGCCCAGAGGCTTTGAGGGTTTTGGGTTTTAGGAATGGTGGTTTTCTTATTGCTTTAATTACGGCCCCTATGTTATTGTGGGTTATAGTGAATGTGAATTGGATCTTGTATGGGCAAAGGGGGACTTTGCGAAGGGTGTCTTGTGGTAGTCTAAAGAGGATAGGGGTTTGTCTGATCCCAGGTTAATACAGGTGTGGGATTAGTATTAGGTATGAGGATATGAATTGTGGTCAGGGAGTTGGTTACTAGGGGTTGAGTTGTTAGTAGGGGTGGTGAGGGGAAGCATGTTACACATATGAGTGCGGGTGTTTCAGTTTTATAGATGATAATGTATTTAGTGTTTGGTAGACTAGGCGTTGGTGTATGGGCAGCAGTTAGTGGTCTAGGTTTTAAGTTACCCAAGGATTTTAGGGTTAATAGGTTGTGGGTTTTGTTGATTTGTGGTGGGGTGTTCAGGGTTTGGGGTATTGACAATCTTATCGGAATGTTTCGGGGTTTGAGTTTTAGTATGGGTTATGGTTTTGTTATAATGGTGGGTTTATTGGTGTGGTTGTGAGGGGAGCTACCCAAACCCTGTTTTGTTGGGGCTTCTGAATACCTTTCTCATTTTAGAATTGTAGGGGTGAAAGGGTTGTTGGGTATGATATTGCCTTTTATGGAGACCTTTAGGGTCTTGATTCGGCCTTTAACGTTAAGTGTTCGTTTGTCAACTAATATTACTAGTGGGCATGTTCTTTTAACAATAATGAGTTTGTTAGGGAGGTGTGGGTGATTATGGGGTATGGGTGTTCTATGTGTTGGGTGGGTGTTAGGTTTATTGGAGTTTTTTGTTTGTGTGTTACAGGCAGGGATTTTTTCAATATTGGTGGTAGTGTATTTGGATTAATGGGGGTACTTGTTGGCTTATTGGTTTGTTTGTTCATGGTAGTTATTGTTGTATTGATAAGTTTAGCAATTATGAGTCGTGAGGGTTTAATAGTAGGGTGTGAGAGGGGTTTTGAGAGGGGCTTTATAACCTTGTCAAAAGATATGGCTACGTTGTCTGTACGGTTTTTTGTTTTAGCTGTGGTGTTTTTGCTTCTAGACTTGGAGACAGCTGTCCTCCTTACCACACCCCTGAGACTGGGAGGGGTAGGTGAGGCTTTATATGGGGTTATATTGGTTGTAGTTTGAGTTTATGTAATTGGGACTGTTTATGAGTGGTATGTTGGTAGTTTAGATTGGTTTTGTTTAGGGCTTAGGTTATATTAAACTTTAAATTTTCAAGATTTAAGAAACAAATGTAGTTCTAGTTTGTGCGTGGGTAGGGTTTGGTCGTTTGGTCTGACGGGTTAAGGTCGGGGTTTTAGGGGGTTTGTTATTGTTGTGTATAAGGTTAGTAGTATCCAGTGTAGTAGTTATAGTAATATGTGTATAAGGTTAGTAGTATCCAGTGTAGTAGTTATAGTAATATGTGTATAAGGTTAGTAGTATCCAGTGTAGTAGTTATAGTAATATTATATGGGGGGTAAGGGGGGCCGGTGTAGTATATTATAGTAGATAGTGATATTAATAGTTATATATATATTAATATTAGGAGAGCATAAAATAAGTTATAGTAGCAGAGTTAGAGTAATGACTATTACTGGTCACTAACTATAGGTACAGAATATCGTTATGTGTTGTAATAGGTGTAGTATATTATAGGTGTAGTAATGCGTGTTAATGATAATGTATTATGGTTATTTTAAGAATAAATAGTAATGATTATATGAGGAGGAAATCTCCTGTTAAGGAGATTTCTTAAAAGAGAGAGGGGGGGATCGTTTATTACCCAAACGAATCCCCCCCCCCTTTATTTATAGTATAGGGGGTAGTAAAATTTATTATTAATAGTATATATTGGTATGGGGTTTAATCCTTATATATATTGGGTGCTGGGACATGTGGTTTTTGGTTTGGTAGGGTTGAGGGGTTGTGGCTAGTGTGGTCGAAAAAGTTTTATTTGAATGACTTATTTACATTAAGTTGGGGGTTTTGCCTTTTGATAGTTTGTTAAGCTCTAGAGAGTACCAGTTTTTTGAGTTGGGGGGTTAGAACAGGCGTTACTTTGTGTGGTGTAAGGCATGTAATTTTTTCGTAATTAAGGTTTTGCAAAGTTTCAGGGTATTTTAATGGAGAATGTGAATTTTGTAAATTTAAGGTTGTTTCTGACTTGTTAGCCGGTAGGGTCTGTTTTGAAAACAGGTAATTAGATGGCAGGTTGTGGGGTTATTGTTTATGGTTTTTGTCGGGGTAATAGTTATTAAGAGCATCGGGTTGATTAGTTTGTTAGTGAGATTGGAGGGGATTATCTTTATATTTTTAGTATGTCTGGTGGGGGGTTTGTTTACATACTGGAATTGTGAGGTGTTGTTGTTTTTGGGGGTTTGTGTTAGGGTGGTTGTCGTGTCGGTCGTCCTCAGGACCTATGTGGCTGGATTGCGAGGGTTTGGGGTAAACAATTTGTGTGTATCTTCATTAGGGGTTTGGTAAGTGGATTTTTTTTAATGATGGGGGGTCTTTTAAAAAATTTGTTTTGGAGGGGGGGTATAATTGCATTGATTTTGTGGTATGTGTTTGTTGTTAAATTTATGGTTGGGACAGGTTTTGTCTATGAGGGCAATTTCTTGTATGTGGATAAGATGGTTTTGGGTTTAGTCTTGTTAATAGTGGGGGTGTGGGTGTTAATGATTGGGGTATATGGTCGTGATTATAGAGCTTTGTGGGGTAAAGAGGTGTGGGTTTCTGGTGTTTTAGTTTTGTTGTTAGGTGTGGTTTTTGTTGTGGATTCGTGGTTAGGGTTTTATTTGGTATATGAGGGTAGTGTGGTGCCTTTAATGGTGGGTGTGGTGTTATTTGGGGGTTATTATGAGCGGTTGGGTAGGGTGTTGTATTTATTGGTTTACATGGTTATGTTTTCAGTGCCTTTGGTGGTGGTAGTTTTGGTCTGTTTAGGGGAGGGGGAGAGGTTAAAGATGGGAAGCTGGGGATTGTTTTGAGTGGGGGGTTGGGTGTTAGTCTTAGTGTTGTTAAGGTTGTTGGTTAAGGTACCTATTTATGGGTTGCACAGGTGGCTACCTAAGGTACATGTTGAGGCCCCTACGTGGGGGTCAGTAGTTTTGGCTGCGGTTATGATTAAGATGGGGGTTTATGGGTTGTGGCGTTTACGGGGTGAGAGGGTGTGGGTAGTAGGTTTAGGGGATGTATTTTGGTTATGGGCTTTGTTGGGTGCTTTGGTGGGGTGTTTATTGTGTTTAATAAGTTCTGATTTTAAAATGGTGGTAGCTTATTCTTCTGTGGTTCACATAGGGGGAGTGGTGTGGTTGGGGGGTTATGGTTTAGTTAGGGGGTGGCGTGGTTTGTTGGTGGTAATATTAATACACGGAGTGGTGTCAGGAGGGTTGTTTATGATGGCTGGTAGGATGGGGGATCTTAGTCAGAGGCGAAGGTTGGTACTAATTGGTGGTTTAGTTGACTTTTTGAGGGTTTGAGGTTTATTGTTAATTGTTGGTTTAGTGTTGAATGCAGGGTTTCCTTTGAGGGGTAATATATTGGGGGAGCTGGAGATTTTGATGGGGGTGTGAGGGATGTGAAGGTGGGGTTGGGTTTTGATTGGTTTAATGATGTTTTTGGGTTGTTTGTTTAATATGTATGTGGTTATAGTTTTGATGAGTGGAGGGTTTGATGAGAGTAGTGGGATTATGTTGGGGGTTGTTGTGGCCAGGGGTGTAATGATGGTGTTTAGTGTAGGGGGGTTGATTTATGGGGGATTAATAATATATAAACTGAGTATGTTGGTATGTCCTATTGTGGTTAGGAGGGTTTGTTTATTGTGGTGAATGTTACTTGGAGGGTAGTTTCTTTATGGGCTTTTGTAATATGGGCGGGTTTGGGTTTATTGGTTTATATGTATATGAGGGGTGTTTACACAGGTTGGGGGGTTTTAAGGGTAGTGGAGGAGGGTTATGATTTTGGGGTGATTTTTGGGGATAAGGGTTATGGAATAGTTGGGGTTTTAATAATTGTTTATTTACTTGTAAGGTTGTTTGGCAGGTATTACATAAGGGGAGGGGATTCGGGTTATTTTAGATGGCTGGTTTTCTTTTTTGTAGGTGGGGTTGTGGTTCTGTTGTTGAGTGGAAGTCTGTACAGGTTATTGGTGGGTTGGGAGATTTTGGGTGTTGTAAGGTTTATTTTAATTGGGTTTTATTGTACGCGATCTAGGTGAGGGAGGGCTTTATTTACTGTGTTGATTAATCGTATGGGGGATGTTGGGGTATTATTGTTATTTTGAAGTTTAGTTAGAGTGGGTGGTATGTTGTGGGGTTGGAGGGTTAGAGTTAGCTTTGTGGCAGGTTTGATAGTAAGGATTTGTATTTTGACTAAAAGGGCTCAAATGCCTTTTGGTGGATGGTTGCCTTTGGCTATGGCGGCACCAACTCCCGTTTCAGCTTTAGTTCATTCTTCTACTTTAGTGATTGCTGGTTTGTATGTTGGGTGGTTTATAGTGGAGGGTATGTTTGGGGGTCTAGGGTTTCTGGTGGGGGTTGTTGGTGTGGCTACTTTAGTTTCTGCTGGACTTAGTTCTGTGTTTGAAATGGATTTTAAGAAAGTGGTAGCATATTCCACGAGGATGCATTTGGGTTTGATACTGTGTATGGCTTTGTGGGTAAGGTGGGTATTTATGGGTGTGCATATAGAGTTACATGCTTTTTTCAAGAGGTTGTTGTTTGTAGGGGTGGGTTATGTTATTTTAATGGTGTGTCATGATCAGGATTATCGGGGTTTTAGGATAGGGGGTGTGATTAGGGGTATTGTAGGGGTATTAGTTATTAGAAGGTTGTGGAGTTTAGTTGGTTGGACTTATTTTAGGGGTTGGTTTACTAAGGATGGGTTTATAGAGTATTTGGTTTTTCAGGGTTTGGGTTTAGTGTTGTGGGCGGTTGTGATAGCGGCTTTGGCCACTAGGGGGGTGTATAGCCTAAAATTGCTTATGAGTGTGATAATAAAAAGTTTGGCTAAGGTACCGTTAGTGTTGGATTGGTCAGGGGTGTTATGTGTTATGTGAGGGGTTATTGGTTTGGGGGCTGTTTTGGGCAGAGTTGTGGGTTATATGGTTGGGGTGTGGTTGGATTGGGGTTTTAGAGTTTGTGTCTTAAGGTTTAGGGAGAAGGCATTATTTTGGGTTTTTGTTTGTCTAGTTTTTATTGTTTGGGTGTTTGTGGGTAGTTTGATTGTAGGGAGGGGTTTTAGTGTTTATGTTCAGGGTTTATACCAATACTTAGTTGCGGGTTTATCCTATTGGGCGTTTAAGGGTGTAAGGGATTTGGAGAATTGTTGGTTGTTAGGGTTGGTAGGTGGGGTGTTAAGTGTGTTAAGTAGTAGGGGTTATTATCTGGTTAATTTGTTAGGGTCTTTGGATTGATATTTTGTGTTTATCATGGTTTTAGTGGGGTTGTGTTTTGGGATAGTAGTTTAGGCTAATGTGGCAGATTGTATGTGTCAGATTTAAGTTTTGGAGAAAGAATTAGCTGATAACACAGGGTAGTTTAGTAGAATGTGGACTTTGGGGGTCTGAGGTGTAGTTTGTGAGTGGTTATGCGTGTAAGTGAGAGGGTGTATGTGAAGATGTTAAAGGGGTTTTTGGTGGATTTACCTACACCAGTGAATTTAAATTACTGGTTTGGGTTTGGGGTAAGTTTGGGTATAATTTATGTGGTTCAGGTTGTTAGTGGTTTAGTGTTATCGTTGTTTTATAGTGTGGGGGCTGATGGTTCATTTTGGGAGGTTGTGTATATTATGCAGGAGGTTAGATATGGATGGTTAATCCGTTTTGTTCATAGTTCTGGGGTTAGAATCTTTTTTATCTGTTTGTATTTACATACGTTTCGTGGTTTGATTTATGGGGGTTTTAGTAAACCCATGGTTTGAGTTAGGGGGTTGGTAATTCTGTTGATAGTTATAGCTGTATCTTTTTTAGGTTATGTTTTACCTTGGGGGTCTATGTCTTATTGGGGAATGACAGTTGTAACAAGTATGTTGGGAGCAATTCCTTATGTAGGGGTTTATTTGATAGAGTGGTTGTGGGGTGGTAGTAGTGCAGGGGTGGGGACTTTGAGACGGTTTTTTAGTTTACATTATTTGTTAGGGTTGGGGGTTAGGGTTGTAGCTATTTATCATATAGTGTCTTTGCATGATGAAGGTAGTTCTAACCCGTTGGGGGTTAGTAGTGGGTTGGATAAGGTGGATTTTCATGAGTTGTTTACTTATAAGGATGTTTTAGGGTTAGTGGTTGTTCTAGTTTTTTACTGGGTGTTAGTTATGTGTTATCCTTATTTAATGATGGATAGAGCTAATTTTGAAGAGGTGAGGTTTGTGAAAACACCTTTACATATTAAGCCGGAGTGGTATTTTTTGTTTGTATATTGTATTTTACGATCTGTTTCTAGTAAATTGGGTGGTGTTATTTTAATGGTTATGGCAATTGTTGGTTTGATGTTTTTGGTTGTTGGTGGGGGTAAGGGAGTTTATCGTAAAGTTGGGTTTATTTATTGGAAATTGCTGGTTATCGGGTTTGGGGTTAGATTTGTTTGTTTAACGATTATAGGAGGAGAGATGGTTGAGTATCCCTATGAGTTGGTTGGTTTTATGTTTACTATTATTTATTTTATGAGGTTGGTGGTTATAGTAGGAGTTGGGTCTTTAGGTGTAGTTTATAAGGTAAGTTAGGTGCGTTTTGTGGGTTATTTAATGGTAGAGGTGTTGTTGGTATTAGTGATATTGGGGTATTTTACCTTGTTAGAGCGGAAGTTGTTAGGATACGGGCAGTTGCGTAAAGGGCCGAATAAGGCTGTTTTGTGGGGTTTATTACAGCCCATGTTGGATGGGGTGAAGTTGTTTATGAAAGGGTTTTGGGGGCAAAGGGTAGGGGGTTTGTTGAATATGTGAATTTTTCCTGGGGTTGGTTTATTTTTAGTGTTAGGGTTATGGGTTTTTGTGGGGGTATTTTGAGGGGGGTTTGGTTTAGGGTACGTTTTGTTTTATGTTATTTTGTTTAGCAGGTTTGTGGGTGTAAGTTTTTTTGTTAGGGGGTATTTAACAGGGGGAAAATACAGGATGATTGGTAGGGTGCGTAATTTAGCTCAGGTTATCTCATATGAGGGGGTTATGGTAGTGGGGTTGTTGGTTGTTATAGTGTATAGGGGGAGCAGAGGGGCTCTTTTGAGTCTCACACCTTTACTGGGAGGGGTTTTAGTTTTATTTTTAGTGGTTGCTATTGTTATGGAGAGAAATCGTACACCGGTAGATTTTGTTGAGGGGGAGTCTGAACTGGTTTCAGGTTTGGCTACTGAGATAGGTGGAGTGAGTTTCAGGTTATTGTTTTTGATGGAGTATGGGGTGATGAGTTTTTACTCTGTGTTACTATCTGTGGTAGTTTGGGGGTCCTCGGGTAGTGGGTTTATGGTCATACTATCTGCTGTTGTAATGGTAACGTTTTTAGCTTTATTACGTTTATCATTACCACGTAGTCGGTATGATTTAAATATGTTATGAGGTTGAAAAATTAGTTTAGTTAGGGTATTTTTGTGGTTTTTATTAGGTTTTGTATTGATAACAGGTTAGTAACTCTGGTGCCTAAATGGGGGTGTTTATTGATGTTAAATATTGTAAAACAGAGTATGGGAATTTTAGGCTTTTGGTTGAAAAATGTACTATGTCTATGCCATCGTTTTTCGAAAAATTTGGTGGGGGTTTGGGAAGGTGGTTTTGGGGTGTAGTATATTTGGTATTTTTAATGAAAAAGTTGTTGTTTTTAATTTTTTGTGTATGTAGTAAAATTTTTGATGGTGTTTGTAGGGGATACGGCTCAAAAAGTATGTTGTAAAAAATCGCATTGTTTAAGCGAAAACTTAAGTTTTTTGGGGGTGTCTAAAAAGAATTATTGTTTAGGTTGAGGGGCGGTTTTTCCATATAAATGAAAAAAAAAAAAAAAAAAAATTTGGGGTCGGGCTAGGTGGCTTTAGGATTCATACTCCTAAGATTATATTCCAATTTTAGTTGACTTTAATAGTTTTAAATGGTTGTCTAAGGTTTTAACAGTTGATTTAAAGTATTGTTAAGATGTAAGTTTAATTTATGGGAGTAAGTGAAGTTAAGATATTTATTCTAGTGAAAACCGTGCCAGCAGCTGCGGTTATACGGTTGGGGTGTTTAAGGGTTTAATTTTTGTGTCCTAATGAATCGGATAAGTGGTGAAATACGCAGTTCGTAGTTAATGGGTTAGCAAGTTAGTAGACTAAACAGATTAGATACCTGTGTAGTCGTAATATAGTTAAAATATGGGGAAGATCTAAAGAGTGTGGCGGTATACCTGATAGGTAGGGGGACTTAGGTAGGATAATTAACCAGAAGGTGGCAAAGTTGTTCCTTCTTGTATGATTGTGTAGATTGATGGTTTGGTCTTATGCAAATTATATAGGGGGTGGCTAAGTTTAAAACCTGAGTTTTTGGTGTAATGTGATTAAAGGATTTACGAGTAGTGGAGTGTGAACGAATGGATCAGGTGTGAGTACATATCGCCCGTCAATACCCAGAGGGTATAAGTCGTAACATAGTGATCCTACTTGAAAGTGGGGTTGTTATTGTAGCTTATGTAAAGTGTGGCATTGAAGGTGCTGAGAATTGTGTAACAGTGGTACATTGGGGGAATAGTGGGTTAACTGATGGTTTGAGGTTGTTTATAGAGGGGGTAGTACAATTTAACGATTATGTTATGAGTTTGAGTCTTTTTATTTTTTGGTTTGTAGTGGTTTTAGTTGTAATGGAAAGGGTCAAATACGGGCGAGGTGGTGATCGTGATGCAAGGAGTGTTTTTGTGTTAGAGTTTGTTTGAACTTTATTGCCAATGATTTTGTTGGTGTTTATGGCTTACCCTTCAATGGTGTTGTTGTACATGGGTGATGTTACTCTGGATTATGATATTTCGGTGGTAGTTGTTGGGCATCAGTGGTATTGGGAGTATTTTAGGGGTCTTGTTTCAGAGGCTTCTTATATGACTAGTTTAAGGGATGGAGGATTTCGGTTATTAGATGTTGATAATCGTTTGGTATTACCTAGGTTTGAAGGGGTTATGTTTAGGATGACTTCAGCAGATGTAATTCATTCTTGGGCTGTTCCGGCTTTAGGGATTAAGATGGATTGTATTCCTGGGCGTTTAAATCAGGTAAGGGCCGAGATTTTGGGTTGTGGAGTGTTTTATGGTCAGTGTTCTGAATTATGTGGAGTGTTACATAGATTTATACCTATTGTAGTGGAAGTAGTAAGTTTGGGGGATTTTATGGTTTAAAATCTGTAGTTGAGGGACAACATAAAATTGCAAGTTTTAAGGGTTAAGGTTTTAGTTCATGTCGAAGGGGTGTGGTGTTAGTGATTAGGGTTTGGCCTTTAGTGGTTAGATGGGGAATTTTAATAGTTGTAGTGGGGGTGTGTACCGGGGTATTATTGGGAGGGGTTGTAGGTTTAATGTTTATGGTCGGGGGTTTAGTGTGATGAGTTTGTGAGGACCAGGTTAAAGGGTTGGGCAGGGTTTTAAGCCAGTATTTTTTGGAGGGTTCTGGTATGGCTATTTTGATTTTTATCTTTTCTGAATTTATATTCTTTTTGAGCTTATTGGTAAGTAGTGTTTATATAGTTGAAATGTGGGATCCCATTGTGAATGTAGACATGTATGGGGTACCGATGTTGATTAGGGTTGTTTTATTGAGTTCTGGTGTAACTATAACATTGGGGCACCAGATGATTCATAGGGGAATAGGTGATAAGGCCTTAAAGTGGGTGGCGTTGACAGTTGTTTTAGGTGTTGTTTTTGTTAGGATTCAGGTAGGGGAGTGGTATGAGAATAGTTTTAGGTTTTTTGACGGGGTTGGTGGTAGGATGTTTTATTTTATTACAGGGTTTCATGGGATACATGTTATTATGGGTGTAGTTTTAAATTCATTATTGTTTGTTATGTTAGTGTATCATCTGAGAGGTGGTTATATTAGTTATTGGAAAGGGGAGGGCGTAGTTTGGTATTGGCATTTTGTAGATGTTGTTTGAATGTTCGTGTATTTAGGGGTTTATTGGTATTGTATGTAAAATCCTGTAGGTTTATTTAAACTTCATGAATTGCTTTTATGAGAATAGGGGGTTGGAGTAATTCGAAGTTCGTTTATAATTACGGATTATAAGGTGGCTGAAAGGCTATTACTTTGGAAAGTGTGAGCAGGTTGTTATCTTGTTGAGGTTTATTTCCATAAGAGTTAGTTGGGGACTACTAATCCTCGTGGCCTATTTAAGTTTAGGGGCTTTTGGTGTGGGTTGGAGGTCTTAGGAGGGTGGTATTGTGGTCAGTTTATTTAGGGGTTGTTGTTAGGGGTTTGGTTAGAATGTCATATGTGGTGGTGTGGGGTGCTTTAGAGGTAGGTCTTATTTTAACTATAACTTATTTGGTGTGGTCTGATGATCGTATAAGAAGCGTGTTTTATTATTATGTGGTTCAAGCGTTGAGGTCTTTGTTTATGATTGTTGGCGCTATTGTAGAGAGTTCGGTGGTTGTTATAGGGGGCTTAGTTGTAAAATTGGGTTTGTTTCCAGCTTTTGCGTGGGTGGTTAGGGTTGTTTGAGGGTTAGGGTTGAGGTGGGGGGTGTTGATGGTATTGTTTGTGCAAAAGGTTATCCCTTTTGTTCTTATTGCTCGTTGGGGTTGGTTGTTAGATTATGATAGGGAGGTTTTTGTATTGTTGGCTATGATAAGGGTGGTCGTGGGTAGCTTATTGATGTGTTATGGTTTGTCTGTAAAGTGGTTGGTGGTATTATCTTCATTAGTACATACTGGGTGACTGGTGTTTGTTATTTTAGGGAGTCCCGGATCTTTCATATTCTATTTTATGGTGTACGGGGTGATATTGCTGTTGTTTTTGTTGGCTGTGGGGTGTGGTGAGGATTTAGGGGTTGTAGGTATGTTAGTTGTATTGAGTAGGGTGCCTCCTATAATTGGGTTTTTGTTTAAGTTTTATAGTTTGGGTTTAATGGGGGAGAGGTTTGTTGTGTTTTTAGTCGTAGGTTTAAGGTTAGTAGTGGGGGCTGTGGTTGGTTATTTCATTAACTTGGTGTGGGGTATAATGGCACAGGTTAGTGGATTATGGGGGCAGGTAGGTGGTAACGTTGTGGTACCTATGGGACTATTAGTCTTGTTTTGTGGGTTTGTTTATTTGTAGGGTTTT